TGTTTCCAATACTCAGCGGCTTGAGCGAACCAAGCCTCCGCCATTTCAGAATCTCCTTGTTGAATGGCCTGTTCTCCACGGTCGGAATAGGCGGGTCAATTCCCTCCCTGAGAACCGTACTTGAGAGTTTCCTACCTCATACGGCTCGACAACCAACTCTTTTGTTTTGGTGTACCAGTTTTTAACTTTAACCTACTTTAACTTTAACTTTATATCTACTTTATATCTAATTGAATGAGATTTCTTATAGATATTCGGTTTTTCTTGGATTAAACAAAAGAGAGTAATTACATGAGTTTCAAACTTTCATTTTGATTTAATTAATCTATTTTTAATTAATATATTAATTAATATAATAAGTTTTATCTTTTCTCCTACCTTCAGAAAAAAAAGGCATGTCCACTGTTATTAGATATTAGAATTTTCTGAACGGTAACTATCCCGCTTTCATATAAAAATTTATATAGAATCTTTGAAAAAGACTTTCATACTTCATAAAAAAGAAAAAGACTTACTGTCTTTAGGATCTGATGCTACACCGCTGCTCAATACCTTAGGGGATCTGGTCTATTACATAAGTAGATTCCTAAGATTTATCTCATATTATGATATAAATAAACAGCTCTTGTTGTATCGGTCCAAAACCTTTCCAATTGATCTTTACGGTGCTTCCTCTATCAATTAAATCTTTTTTTATCCATAGAGAAAGTATTTAGGCATATCTAGTCTTCACTTCATATTTCGATCTATGAAGTTTATTTATTTGCTACAGCTGATAAAAAATCGTTTTGGACGATGCTTATGTAGAAAGCCTTTTTTTTTTTCTAGTATTTCATTGACTAGCTGTTCGTTCCTTTTTTCTATAGTGGAGATAGTCGCACGTAATGACAGATCACAGCCATATTATTAAAAGCTTGTGGTAAAAAGGGGTTTCGTTCTAATGCCCGAAAATAATATTCTAAAGCTTTGGTATGTTCCCCATTACTTGTGTGGATAAGGCCTATATTATAGAGTATATAACTTCGATCATAGGGGTCAATTTCTAGTCGCATAGCTTCATAATAATTCTGTAATGCTTCCGCATAATTTCCTTCAGATTGAGCCGACATCCGTTACGGTCGTCATTCGCTTTAATGAATTCTCCGTTTCAGAACCGTATGTGAGATTTTCATCTCATACGGCTCCTCCTTTAGGTGCATAATGAAAATAATAAATATATGGAAAAATTTTGATATCATTATGAACTAAGCGGGGCTAATGTTTTTACAAGAAATCCCTAGCCAACCTTCTTGCAAAAGATCTTTTCTTACTACCAAGTGGGTTCATGCTAGATAAAAATAAAAAAGGAAACTCTCAAAATTTCTTTGTTCTCAACGCCCCTAAATTTCCAGGAATTAGTCACTTCAACAGTCTTCAATGGTTATACGGGTATCCAAAGTACGAACGAGATGGATGTTTATTGTTCCAACCATTTTAATTAGTCCCAATCCAAAAGAAGAAAGAAAAGGAATCATTTTGAAGAAAGTTTTCGTGTTGTTGATTTCTCGGCGTAGTGCTTCTTCCCCTGTGCCTCCTATTCGTATATTGTATTAGTGTAGTAGGATTGATCTGTAATACGGGAACCATAGGTAAAAACCTTTTGCTCAATACTAGAATTCACAATTGAAGCATCTAAGGCTGCATTAATCGTGGATACATGACAGAAGGGATTGCTTTTTTTATATTATAAACTTCACCTTCAAAAGCGTAGATTTTTTTCAATACTCGTTTTTCTTTCTATTCCAAATCGGCGAGAAAAAAAAAATAATGATAATCAAATCGCACCATCTCTGTAATAAGTAAATGCCTCTTTTTCTCCGGAAGTTGTCGGAATGACTCGTAATAAGATATCGGCTACAATTGTAAAGGTTTTATCAATAAAATTTCCATTTATACGTGATCTTGGCATAGGTAGTAATCCAGTCAATAACTCTTTTTATTTCCTTTACCTTTTCTTTTGTGAGAAAATTTTCTCACAAACAAAGGAATTTTATTTTATAGTACGAACTAACATAAAAGCGGACTCGTTAAAATAAAAAAATCTTGTATCTACTTACAATTTTTTCCGGTCAAAAAAGGTATCTATTACCCATAATCTAAAAAACGATGAATAACTCGCTATTCACCCAGGTACTCAGTAATAATCCTGATGTCGGAGAGATGGCCGAGTGGTTGAAGGCGTAACATTGGAACTGTTATGTAGACTTTTGTTTACCGAGGGTTCGAATCCCTCTCTTTCCGTACTTTCAACTAATTCACCAATCTTACGTGATTGACCACAATGTATCAAATCAAATAAAAAAGAATAGATATAAAATATACATTTCTTTGATATGGAAAATGCTGGGAAGAGCAAACAAGGGATCCAAACCTCCCTACCAATCTATGATACATGAATAGGAAAAAGATTCCCTGACAAAATCCCTTACCTTGTGCCTTTTGATAAAAAAAGAGGGCAAAAGGGAGTTGTCCGAACTCTTGTTTTTAATTATTTTTTTTACTTAAGTTAGGTTTATTAAGTCTGTCGAGAGTAATATTCTACGACAAGCAATTCATTTATTTTCAAACCGACGCATTTCCTATCTATGATTTGATTGACTAACCCTTCATATTGGAATGTGTGAAGAGTCAGATGGTTTGGCAATTCCTCGGGGGCAGATGAATCAAGAAGATTTTGAACCAAAGTTCTAGAGTTTTGTTCATCCTTCACTGTAATAATATCTCGGGGTTTGCAGCGATAACTTGGTATATCAACTATCCGACCATTAACTAAAATATGTCCATGGTTAACTAATTGGCGCGCTTGAGGAATAGTCAAAGACATACCCAATCGAAAAAGGATGTTATCCAAACGCATTTCAAGTAATTGTAATAAAACTTGACCCGTTGACCCCTTGGCTTTTCCGGCGATACGAACATATTTAAGTAATTGGCGTTCTGTAAGACCATAATGAAAACGCAATTTTTGTTTTTCTTCTAAACGAATACGATATTGAGATTTTTTTACGGAGCGTGATTGGTTTCTAAGATCGCTTCCTGCCCTAGGCCTTTTACTAGTTAGTCCCGGTAAAGCCCCCAGACGGCGTATTTTTTTAAAACGAGGCCCTCGGTAACGTGACATAAAGACTCCTTTTTTATTGAAATTGTACAAAACTAAACAAAATTAAAACTGAACTAAATGATAATGATAAATGATGTGAAATCCACTCCAATAAACTATTGGAATACAAAGAGTTAGAAGATATATTCTCTCAATATACAGGTTTTTTTTATTGTATATACAATATATATAAATCAAATAAATCACAAAAATTTTCCTTTATTTTCTTGATTTATTTTGCAAAGATCTAACCCTTTTACCCAATATATATTCCTATATGGAAGTTTATATGACATAATATAAATGGCGTGGTAACTCTTGGAAAAAGGTGAAAGAAGTCTTTTCAATCTTCTTTTATTTTGAAAGTACATTAAAAATAATGTAAAAAAATGAAAAAATATAGAAAAGCCGGCTATCGGAATCGAACCGATGACCATCGCATTACAAATGCGATGCTCTAACCTCTGAGCTAAGCGGGCTCAAATAAAATAGCGCATGCATACAAATTCACTAAACTACTAAATCGTATCAATTAACTATTCTATTCATATTTTTCCTTAATCTAGTTAGAATTAATCATATTCTATATATTTTAGAAGTTCAAATAAATAGTGACTATCATTAGAAAACCTAACCTTAAATTAATTACCTTAAATTAATTAATAGAATATAGCAATATATCGACTTTCTAATTTTGATTTCATGAGTTTCTAAATAAGAAAGTCTTAATTAGATCAGAAATCTTTTTTTTTAGTTAAATTATATATATCTTATTTGAAATTCTTGTTTTTTTTGTTCTAACCTCATGCTATTATTATTATTTTATACTTTTTGTCTTTTTATTTCTAATATTATAGAATTATTCGAATTCATATTCGAAATGAATATTCGAATAGAATTTTTTCGAATTATTCGAATTGCAAATCTACGAAGTAGACTTATAATCTTTTTCCATTGCACATTGTAGAATTCTAAGTTTCAATAATAATCATAAATTTCTTTTCATGGAAGTAAAAAAAAGAATCGACCGTTCGACTATTTATTCCAATTTAAGACAAAGATGAGAAAAGGAAGAACATATATATGTTATGTAATATATAACCATATTGAATTGCAAATACAAAAATGCTAGAATCTTTGTTGATTAGACTAAATCAATATGGATGGGGCTAAAAAAAAATGAAAGAAGATACCAAAGAAATAAAATAAGTATCTATATGTAATGAATTCTAAGATTTCGGCATAAGAAAAAGTAGAAAGACATCATAATGAGATCCTAATCTCAAAGCAAAAAAGGGGATATGGCGGAATCGGTAGACGCTACGGACTTAATTGGATTGAGCCTTGGTATGGAAACCTACTAAGTGATAACTTTCAAATTCAGAGAAACCCTGGAATTAACAATGGGCAATCCTGAGCCAAATCCTGGTTTACGCGAACAAACCAGAGTTTAGAAAGCGAGAAAAAAGGGATAGGTGCAGAGACTCAATGGAAGCTGTTCTAACAAATGGAGTTCACTACCTTGTGTTGATCAAATGATTCACTTCATAGTCTGATAGATCCTTGGTGGAACTTATTAATCGGACGAGAATAAAGATAGAGTCCCATTCTACATGTCAATACAGACAACAATGAAATTTATAGTAAGATGAAAATCCGTTGACTTTTAAAATCGTGAGGGTTCAAGTCCCTCTATCCCCAACTCTACTCCCCCAAAAAGTCTGTTTGACACCTTATCTTTTTTTGAGTTATTCAAGAATTCATTATATTTTTTCATTCATCCTACGCTTTTACAAACTATAATTTCTTTTCTTATTATATACAAGTCTTGTGGGATATATCATACACGTACAAATGAGAAAGAAAGATCAATTTGAATTATTTAGAATCTATATCATTTTTCATTTTAAAACTTAGAAAGTCTTCTGTTCGAAGATCCAAGAAATTCCCGGTCCAAAACTTTTTGCATTTACTACCTTTGCATTTCTTTTAGTTGACATAGACCTAAGTCATATCATAAAATAAGAATGATACTTCGGTAATGGCCGGTATAGCTGTAGAGCAGAGGACTGAAAATCCTCGTGTCACCGGCCTCAAATAAAATGAGTATGATACTTATGATACTTTGGTAATGGCCGGGATAGCTCAGTTGGTAGAGCAGAGGACTGAAAATCCTCGTGTCACCAGTTCAAATCTGGTTCTTGGCATAGGATTGATTAATTTTGATAAGGTTCGATTCTTCAAATTAAACGTATCTTTAGTAAAAAAAGTACAATCGTCCTTTAGCCCCCTCTCTTTTTTTGTTCATGTTGTGGATCCATCCGTTCAAAAAGAATGGAAAATACTTTATACATAATACATATTCGAAAGGAAAGTTCTGTTTGAAAGAATCAAAAAAAATAAGTAAAAAAAAAGGGCTATATCTATAGTTGAAGGGCAGAAATATCCCAAGATTCATTAGATACAATAGAAATACAATTGTACCCTCCCCCCCCCCATTTATTGCTTTCCCATCTTATTTATTCATTCCCAGTTATGTGACTAAAGTTGACTAAGTTATGTGCGCGATACAAAGTTCATAATGCAGAACTCTTTTTTTTAGTTCATCCTATTGGCTCGGCTTTTACGAAAAAAAAAAGTATCTTTCAAATTGGAGATCAAGCTATCTATAATAATATGAATGAGACCTCAATTCTTCTGTTTGTTTGATCTAAAAAAGAATAGAATTCAAAATACTCCGTGAAGGTCCGTAGTTGTCGAAGCTAATACTTGTTTTTATCATTCAATAAGCATCTTGTATTTCATAAAAATTGGGGGCAATATAATCCTTACGTAAAGGCCACCCTATCCAACTTTCGGGCATTAAGATCCGTTTCAGTCGTGGATGGCTATCATAAGTGATTCCTACCATATCATAAGATTCCCGTTCTTGAAAATCCGTACTTTTCCAAACCCAGAAAACAGATGGAATTCTGGGATTACTCCTGTGAGTAAATACTTTTATGCAGACTTCTTCCGCTTGATTGACACCATATTCTATTCTCGTAAGATGATACACACTGGCTAAGAGGCCACCTGGTGCCACATCATAGGCACATTGCGAACGTAAATAATTGTAACCATATACATATAAAATTACAGCAATAGAATGCCAATCTTCGGGCTTTATTTGTAAAGTCTCTATTCCTTGGTAATCGAAGCCCAACGATCTATGAACCAGTCCGCGTTTGGCTAGCCAAACGGACAAAGTGCCCTGCATCTTTTTTATTTCCCCCACACCTTTTTTATATAAAATAAGTATTTCACATTTACCATGAGTTCTAATTTATGAAGATTTTTTTCTTATTCTCTAAAATCCTCCCTAATTCACTAATTCGTGGGAAGATACTGGACTTTTGTATTTAAAAAATGTTTCAGTAGGGATCTCTGAAGTAGATGATGGTGGATAGAGTAATTCTTGATCATAATTTCCAGTATGCGTACTGCGTACAACAAAAAACTTGTGATTGGTAGTAAAACACCGATTACCCTGTTGAGGTCTAATTCGATCCTTATAGATTTCTCTAGCTATTTTCTTACGAAGCTTTGTTATAGCGTCTATAACAGCCTCTGGTTTAGGTGGACAACCCGGCAAATAGACATCTACAGGAATTAGCTTATCAACTCCGCGAACAGTACTATAAGAATCGGTACTGAACATCCCCCCTGTAATTGTACACGCTCCCATAGCAATAACATACTTTGGTTCAGGCATTTGTTCATATAATCTTACTAAAGAAGGAGCCATTTTCATTGTTACTGTACCTGCTGTTAAAATAAGATCCGCCTGTCTAGGACTTGATCTTGGTACTAGCCCATAACGATCAAAGTCAAATCGGGAGCCTATTAATGAGGCAAATTCAATGAAACAACAACTGGTACCATAAAGAAGCGGCCATAGGCTGGAAAGTCTTGACCAATTTGAAAGATCATTTAACGTAGTTGAAATAACTGAATTTTTTGTTGTTCGATCAAGTACGGGAAACTTAATGGAATTCATAATTGTTTCAATGGTTTTTTTTTACTTTTTTTTTTTTACAAGTATTCAGGAAACGAACTAAGACCATTCCAACGCTCCTTTTCGCCATGCATAAACTAAACCAAGAATTAGGATAAGCACGAAAATGAAAGCTTCTATAAAAGCGGATACCCCCAGTACATCGAAACTCATTGCCCACGGATACAGAAAAACTGTTTCAACATCAAAAACAACAAAAACTAGAGCAAACATATAATAACGGATTCTAAATTGTAACCAAGCATCCCCGATCGGTTCTATACCTGATTCATAACTAGAAAGTTTCTCTGGCCCCTTCCTAATT